TATATGAATTATAAGATATCTTTATAACAATATAAGGTTCAAATATAAAACAATAAATATAACAATAAATAACAGGTACAAATATTAAATCGAGGTACCCATTCTATGATAACTCTCAACAGTCTCCCCTCCATTTTTGTGCCTTTAGTGGGCTTAGTATTTCCGGCAATTGCAATGGCTTCTTTATCTCTTTATGTTCAAAAAAACAAGATTTTTTAGATACAACAAGGACAAATCTTATATATATATTTTTTTCAAGACTTACTTGGATCATAACACGGATATCTATTTAGTAAAATATGGTATAATATGCGGCTTCCTTCGGGCATAAGCTCTTATGTATGTGTAAACATGATAAATGAATTATAACTATTTTCAAATAGATCGGGATCGGGGAGAATTTCTGAAATGTAAAGTAAATATATCTATATGTATTAGGAAATCATATGAAAGGGATGTTATTATTTTAGTTTGGATCTAAGAAATTCGATGAATTATCCCTAAAGGTTCACATCATAATAGTGCTGGTTGATGAGAGTTACTTCGGAAACAAAAAAAAGTAAAAAAAAATTATTTTTGTTATTCTACCAATTCCAATAAAATGCAACTAGGTCTAGTTAGAGTATGAGTTGGCGATCAGAACGTATATGGGTAGAACTTATAGCGGGGTCTCGAAAAACAAGTAATTTCTGTTGGGCCTTTATTCTTTTTTTAGGTTCATTAGGGTTTTTATTGGTTGGAACGTCCAGTTATTTTGGTAGGAATTTTCTATCTTTATTTCCTTCTCAGCAAATAATTTTTTTTCCACAAGGTATCGTGATGTCTTTCTATGGGATCGCAGGTCTTTTTATTAGCTCCTATTTGTGGTGCACAATTTCGTGGAATGTAGGTAGTGGTTATGATCGATTCGATATAAAAGAGGGCATAGTGTGTATTTTTCGTTGGGGATTTCCTGGAAAAAATCGTCGCATATTCCTCCGATTCCTTATGAAAGACATTCAGTCCATCAGAATAGAAATTAAAGAGGGTATTTATGCTCGTCGTGTCCTTTATATGGAAATAAAAGGACAAGGAGCCATTCCCTTGACTCGTACTGATGAGAATTTTACTCCACGAGAGATTGAGCAAAAAGCTGCTGAATTGGCCTATTTCTTGCGTGTACCAATTGAAGTATTTTGAAAAAAGGAACTGAAGAATGAATACTTTGCAAGAGATAAAAAACTCAAGAATCATCTTTTTTTCTATAGCATAACTTAACTGAAGTTTCTTCAGAACGCTTACTCGAGCCAAAGCAAACGTATATGAAACAATTCTAAAACTAAATTGTTTATGTCCACAATTTTTTTTATGCGTATGTAAATCCACTTAACTCAATTCAGTAACAAATCTAAATGATAGATTCATCATATATCAAAACAAAACATTTCATCATAAATCATAAAGTAAAGAATTTTTTTTTCTAAATATTTGATATTTTGATAGAACGGGAGTTCTTTCGTCTCGAAATCTGACTACTATTAATTTGAAGAGGGCTCTTTCTTATTCTATATTCTTTCTAAATTCAAGGACTAACCGCTGTACTGAATCACAAAAAAATCCGGAAATACATCGATGACTTGGAATAGAACTTATGCTTGATTTGTAATAGAACTTATGCTTGATAGAAATATTAGTATCATATAGAGTCGACGAATGAGGTGCGTTCATTAAAAATTTTAAAATTCACAGACGAAAAAATGGCAAAAAAGAAAGTATTAATTTCCCTTCTATATCTTGCATCTATAGTATTTTTGCCTTGGTGGATCTCTCTCTCATTTAATAAAAGTCTGGAATCTTGGTTTACTAATTGGTGGAATACTAGGCAATCCGAAATTTTTTTGAATGATATTCAAGAAAAGAGTATTCTAAAAGAATTCATAGACTTAGAGGAACTCTTACGTTTGGACGAAATGATAAAGGAATACCCGGAAACACATTTACAAAAGCCTCGCATCGAAATCTACAAAGAAACGATCCAATTGATCAAGATGCACAACGAGGATCGCATCCATACAATTTTACACTTCTCGACAAATATAATCTGTTTCGGTATTCTAAGTGGTTATTCTATTCTAGGTAATGAAGAACTTKTTATTCTTAACTCTTGGTTTCAAGAATTCCTATACAACTTAAGCGACACAATAAAAGCTTTTTCTATTCTTTTATTAACTGATTTATGTATAGGATTCCATTCGCCCCACGGTTGGGAATTAATGATTGGCTCTGTCTACAAAGATTTTGGATTTGCTCATAATGATCAAATTATATCCGGTCTTGTTTCTACTTTTCCAGTCATTTTAGATACAATTTTTAAATATTGGATCTTTCGTTATTTAAATCGTGTATCTCCTTCACTTGTAGTGATTTATCATTCAATGAATGACTGAAAAGTGATCGAACGATCCAATTATAATATTTGTTACTTTGTACATAAGCAAAACATTCAAAATTGTACTTACTA